AATGAAGTGCCTGAAAAAGGATAATTTTGATAGAATTGGTCATGTGGCCCGGCACCACCTTCATTTTTACGTATGGTAGAGTCAAACTACCTCCTCAAGTATCAAAAACTTAAATACATCATATACTAAAACGTATAATTAAGCTTTAAAAAGATAAGCTAATAAAGCTTCTGGGTTCATACCTCATTTATGAAAGTTCTAATCTTTCTCTTTTTAATTGAAAAATTTTTTAAAATCTTATTTTATTTTATATTAATACTAGGAACATTAATCACTATCTCTTCCTACTCTTGATTAAGTATGTGAATAGGGTTAGAAATTAATCTTCTTTCAATTATCCCCTTATTGAAAGATAGAAAAAATAATTATCCCGCAGAAGCAGCTCTTAAATATTTTACTACTCAAGCTTTAGCTTCGAGAATTTTGATATTTTCAATCATTTTATCTTTTAATCTTTACACTTATATCGGCAGGTCCCCCACTGTCAGTATAATTATTAATTCCGCTCTTTTAATTAAAGTAGGTGCAGCACCATTCCATGCCTGATTCCCAGAGGTATTGGAAGGATTGTCATGACTAAACAGCTTAATTTTATTAACATGACAAAAAATTGCCCCAATGGTAATAATTTTCTACAACTGTAATTTGACCTCTTTCCTATTTACAATTATCTTAATTTCAACAATTGTAAGAGGAATTCTAGGAATTAATCAAATTAGTCTACGTAAAATTTTAGCTTATTCCTCCATTAATCATATTAGATGAATATTAGCCAGAATACTTAATACCCAAAATGTTTGAATATTTTATTTTTTAATTTACTCAGTAATTACTCTAAATATCATTTTAATTCTTCATTTTTTAAACATTTATAGTCTTTTACAATTATTCAGAAGATTATCCTTTAATAAACAATTAAAAATTTTCTTTGTAATCAATTTTTTATCTCTTGGAGGATTACCCCCATTTTTAGGATTTTTCCCTAAATGATTAGTTATCAATAGTTTAATTATTAATCAATTTTATTTACTGAGAATTTTATTAATCGTATTTACATTAATCACATTATTTTTCTATCTACGAATTATTTTAGTGTCTTTAATCATTAACTCAAATGAAACAATTTCTTATACCCATAAAAAAATGAAATTTTTAATTATGTTTTTCAATTTCATTTCTCTCAGAGGGCTATTAATTTGCACTACATTATGAAATTTCTATTAAGGATTTAAGTTAAACTTAAACTGTCAACCTTCAAAGTTGAAAATAGAAAAATAAATCTAAGCCTTAGGCTAAACCCCACCTTTAAATTTGCAATTTAAAATCATTATTGAATATAAGACTTGGTAAAAGAAAATAATCTCGTCGGTAAATTTACAATTTACTGCCTATAACTCGGCCATATTACCGAACAAGTGATTATTTTCGACAAACCATAAAGACATTGGAACCTTATATTTTATTTTCGGAGCATGAGCCGGAATAGTAGGAACTTCTCTTAGAATACTTATCCGATCAGAATTAGGTAATCCTGGGACATTAATCGGTAATGATCAAATTTACAATGTTATTGTTACAGCTCACGCCTTTGTCATAATTTTCTTTATGGTTATACCCATTATAATTGGGGGGTTTGGGAATTGATTAGTTCCATTAATACTCGGAGCTCCTGATATAGCATTTCCCCGAATAAATAATATAAGATTTTGATTGCTTCCACCTTCATTAACATTACTTTTAATAAGAAGAATTGTAGAAAAAGGTGCAGGAACTGGTTGAACAGTTTATCCACCATTAGCAGCTAATATTGCTCATAATGGTGCATCTGTAGATTTAGCAATTTTTAGCCTTCATTTAGCAGGTATCTCCTCTATTCTAGGTGCTGTTAATTTCATTACTACAGTAATTAATATACGACCAAGAGGAATAACGTTTGACCGTTTACCTCTCCTTGTATGAGCAGTAAAAATTACTGCAATTCTTTTACTTCTTTCTCTCCCTGTTCTTGCAGGAGCGATCACTATACTCTTAACAGATCGAAATTTAAATACAACTTTTTTTGACCCTGCAGGAGGAGGAGACCCTATTTTATACCAACATTTATTTTGATTTTTTGGGCATCCTGAAGTGTATATTTTGATTCTTCCTGGATTTGGAATAATTTCTCATATCATTAGGCAAGAAAGAGGAAAAAAGGAAGCATTTGGTACATTAGGAATAATCTATGCTATAATAGCAATTGGATTACTAGGTTTTGTAGTTTGGGCACACCATATATTTACAATTGGAATAGACGTTGATACTCGAGCTTATTTTACATCAGCAACAATAATTATTGCTGTACCAACAGGAATTAAAGTATTCAGATGACTAGCCACTCTTCATGGCACTCAAATTAATTACAGCCCGGTGTCTCTTTGGGCCTTAGGCTTTGTATTCTTATTTACAGTCGGGGGTTTAACAGGTGTTGTTCTTGCTAATTCCTCCATTGATATTATTCTTCATGATACTTATTATGTTGTTGCTCATTTTCATTATGTTTTATCTATAGGAGCAGTATTTGCAATTATAGCCGGATTAGTACAATGATTCCCATTATTTACTGGGGTAACTTTAAATAATAAATTATTAAAAATTCAATTTTTAATTATGTTTATTGGAGTAAACTTAACCTTTTTCCCTCAACATTTTTTAGGATTAAGAGGAATACCTCGTCGATATTCTGACTACCCCGATGCCTTTACTCTATGAAATATTGTCTCTTCTATTGGTTCTCTAATTTCCTTAGTCGGAGTAACTTTACTTCTTTACATTATTTGAGAAAGATTAGCTGTCCAACGAAAAACTTTAGCTACATTAAATATAGTAACATCAATTGAATGACTACAACATTTACCTCCAGCTGAACATAGATATTCTGAATTACCCATTCTTACTGGAAATTTCTAATATGGCAGAATAGTGCATTGGATTTAAACCCCAAATATAAAGAATTCCTTTTTTTAGAAATAGCAACATGAAAAACTCTTCTTCTGCAAGACAGAGCCTCTCCACTTATAGAACAATTATCATTCTTTCATGACCATACTTTAATAATTTTAGTAATTATTACTGTTTTAGTTGGACAATTAATGATTTCTCTTTTTTTTAATAAATTTTCCCATCGATTTTTATTAGAGGGACAATTAATTGAAATTATTTGAACAATTTTACCAGCAGTAACACTAATTTTTATTGCTCTTCCATCTTTACGATTAATCTATATTCTAGATGAAATTAATAATCCTCTTATTACTATTAAAACTATTGGGCATCAATGATACTGATCATATGAATACTCCGACTTCAAAAATATCGAATTTGACTCTTATATAATTCCGCCTTCATTAATAAATCCCTTTAACTTTCGATTATTAGATGTAGATAATCGAATTGTAATTCCATATGAAACTCAAATTCGTATACTCATTACTGCTGCTGATGTAATCCATTCTTGAACTATCCCTTCATTTGGAGTAAAAATTGATGCTACGCCAGGTCGACTTAATCAAATTACTTTCACAATTAATCGAACTGGTTTATTTTATGGCCAATGTTCAGAAATTTGTGGAGCTAATCACAGATTTATACCTATTGTAATTGAAAGAATCTCCTCAAAATATTTTATTGAATGAGTTTCTAAATCAATTGATAACTCATTAGATGGCTGAAAGTAAGTAATGGAATTTTAAACCATACCATAGTAAATTAACATCTACTTCTAATGAAAAATTTAGTTAAACTATAACGTTAGCTTGTCAAGCTAGAATTATTAATTATTAATAATTTTTAATTCCTCAAATAGCACCTCTTAGTTGACTTATCTTATTTTTATTCTTTATTATAATCTTTATAATTTTTAATATTAAAAATTTTTATATATTCAATTATTTACCTAAGTCATCCATTTCTAATAAAAATATTGTAACTTATAATTGAAAATGATAACTAATTTATTTTCTTCTTTTGACCCTAGAACAAATTTAAATATAAGATTAAACTGACTTAGAATAATTTTAGGATTAATATTAATTTCCCCATTATTTTGAATTATTCCATCTCGACTTAATTTTATTTGAATTAAAATTATTTTTAGCCTTCATAAAGAATTTAAAACATTAATTGGTCCAAGCTCACGCGGAAGAACATTAATTTTTATTTCTCTATTTTCACTTATTATTTTTAATAACTTTTTAGGGTTATTCCCCTATATTTTTACAAGAACAAGGCATTTATCTATAACATTAGCACTTGCTTTACCTCTATGACTAAGCTTTATAATCTTTGGCTGATTTAATAATACTATTCATATATTTGCCCATCTTGTTCCTCAAGGAACTCCCACTATTCTTATACCATTTATAGTATGTATTGAAACAATTAGAAATATTATTCGTCCAGGAACTTTAGCTGTTCGATTATCAGCTAATATAATTGCAGGACATTTATTATTAACTCTCCTTGGAAATACCGGAACTTCTTTATCTCTAATTTTTATCAATTTTTTAATTATTACACAAATTCTTCTATTGGTTCTAGAATCAGCCGTAGCCATTATTCAATCCTATGTCTTCGCTATCTTAAGATCTCTATACTCCAGAGAAGTAATCTAATGAGACTATTTAAAAACCACCCCTTTCACCTTGTAGATTTTAGCCCTTGACCTATTCTAGGTGCTTTAGGTGCAATAACTACAATAATAGGATTAATTAAATGATTCCATTTTTTTGAAAATAATCTTTTATTGATAGGATTTCTAATTACAGTGATAATTATATATCAATGATGACGTGATATTGTACGAGAAGGAACCCTTCAAGGATTACATACCTATAATGTAACTATAGGATTACGTTGAGGAATAATTTTATTTATTACCTCAGAAATATTTTTTTTTCTATCTTTTTTTTGAGGGTTTTTTCATAATTCATTATCCCCAAGAATTGAATTAGGAATAATTTGACCCCCTAAAGGCATTGAAACTTTTAACCCAATTGAAATCCCTTTATTAAATACTCTAATTTTATTAACATCAGGATTAACAGTTACATGAGCTCATCATAGATTAATAGAAAATAATTATACTCAAGCTTTACATGGATTATTATTAACAGTAATTTTAGGGATTTATTTTACAATTCTTCAAGCCTATGAATATCTAGAGGCTCCATTCACGATTGCCGATGCTGTTTATGGGTCATCATTTTTTATAGCAACAGGTTTCCATGGACTCCATGTAATTATCGGATCAACTTTCTTATTAATTTGCCTTATTCGTCATTATTTAAGACACTTTAGATCTACCCATCACTTTGGATTTGAAGCAGCAGCTTGATACTGACACTTTGTTGACGTAGTTTGACTATTCCTTTATATCTCTATTTATTGATGAGGTAGATAAATAATTATTTACATATTATAACAATTAAAATTGATTTCCAATCAAAAAATCTAGATTCACTAGTGTAAATAATCAAAATTATTACAATAATAAGAATTATTATTACAATTATTCTTTTAATCATTATTTTTATTTTAAATTTAATTTCAAAAAAAACCTTTTCAGATCGAGAAAAAAGATCCCCATTTGAATGTGGGTTTGACCCTAAAAATTCTGCCCGATTACCCTTCTCCCTACAATTTTTTTTGATCGCAGTAATTTTCTTAATTTTTGATGTAGAAATTACCTTATTACTACCTTTAATTTTAACCTTAAAATTATCAAATATTACTAGATATATAATTATTACATTTCTATTCATTATAGTCTTACTCTCGGGACTTTACCATGAATGAAATCAAGGAGCTCTTAATTGAACTTTCTAGGATAATAGTTAACTATAACATTTAACTTGCATTTAAAAAGTATTGATTTAATCAATTTATCTTTAATAAGAAGCAATACTTGCACTTAGTTTCGACCTAAAAGTTTGATGTTTATTCATCCTTATTTTAATTGAAACCAAAATTTAGAGGTATATCACTGTTAATGATAAAACTGAGATCTTCTCCAATTAAGGAAATATGAAACTCAAGGCTAAGCTTCTAACTTAATTCTTAAGCGATGAAATTTCGTTTATATTTCTATTTATATAGTTTAAAAAAAACCTTACATTTTCATTGTAAAATTAGATAAATATTCTTATAAATTACTTAAAAATAAAATTATTTCCCTGATATCTTCAATATCATGCTCTAAATATAAGCTATCTAAGTATATACAAATTAGTAAAAAAATAATTCAAAACACTACTATTATGAAATAAATTTTTAAATGATTTAATGATAAAGCTTGTAACCTTTGTGATCAAAATTTTAATAAATTAGCTAAATTTTGACCCCCATAAAATTCAAATCAACCTTTATCAAATCTTTTTAAATAAATTTCCCCTATTAATACAGGATAGTAATTTATTCTTAAAGTTGATAAAATAGGTAAATTTCATATTGAAGAAAAAAAAGTCCTTAAAGTTAAATATTTTAAAGACTTAACTGAATAATTTATTTTAAACTTAGCTAATTCATAACCTAATATTATTCCAATTAAAATTATAAATAAAGTTATTAACTTTAAAATTAAAGGTAAAACAATAAAATAAGGCGTAGAAAAAATTATTCACGATAAAATTCTCCCTATTATTACTACTAAAATAATTAACCCTATTATTCCTTTAATTATTGTGCCATTTGATTCACCTAATCTATTTAATCTCAACCTATTTCTTATACCCCTAAGACTATAATAAGTTAAACGAAACCTATAACACACAGTTAACCCAATCGAAATATAAAATAAACAATAAATTAGTAAATTTAAATAACCCATTGTTATAACTTCTACAATTAAATCCTTAGAATAAAATCCAGATAAAAATGGTAACCCACACAAAGAAAAATTACAAATATTAAAAAATGAACAAACTAATGGTAATTTATTAGAAAAATTTCCTATAAAACGAATATCTTGACAATTACCTACAGAATGAATAATAAACCCAGCACATATAAATAATAAAGCTTTAAATAATGCATGGGTTAATAAATGAAAAAAAGCTAAATCTTGCCTTCCTAAAGCCAAAATTCTTATCATTAATCCTAATTGTCTTAATGTAGATAAAGCAATAATTTTTTTTAAATCAAACTCAAAATTTGCTCCTAATCCTGATATAAATATTGTTAATCTAGCAATTAATAATAACCCTAATTTTAAATTATCAGAAAATCTAGCCCTAAATCGAATTAATAAATATACCCCTGCTGTTACTAACGTAGAAGAATGAACTAAAGAAGAAACAGGAGTGGGTGCAGCTATTGCTGCTGGTAGTCAAGATCTAAACGGAATTTGAGCTCTTTTAGTTAGTCCAGCTAAACCAACTAAATAAGAAATAATACTTATAATTCAATCATTTTTTATAAATTCTAAATAATAAATATAATTTCATCTCCCATAATTAATTATCCAAGCAATTCTTAATAATAAAGCAACATCCCCAATTCGATTAGACAAAGCTGTTAATATACCAGCATTAAATCTTTTTACATTTTGATAATAAATAACTAAACAATATGAAACTAATCCTAAACCATCCCAACCTAACAAAATTGAAATTAAATTAGGCCTAATAATTAATAACATTATAGATAAAACAAATATAACTACTAGTAAAATAAATCGATTTAAATATAAATCACCGCTTATATATTCATCTCTATAAAAAATTACTATCGCAGAAATAAATAAGACAAACCTTATAAATAATAATGATATTCAATCTAATAAAATAGTTATAACGATAGAAGTTGAATTAAAATTTATTAATCTATATTCAACTACAATTAACAAATCCTTTCTTAAAAAATATATCCTTCTACAAAAAAAAATTACCCTGATAGCTAAAAAAAAATTAAAATAAACTTTACAAATTAAAATTATTTAAGATAAATAATTATTTCCCTGATTCCACAAATCAATATTTTTTATAAACTACTTAAATTAAATTCATAATGTTAGAAAATCTGACTTTAAAATTAAAATATTCAAGGGAAATCAATGAAGAAATAAAATTAAATATTCTCGATAAACCCCAAAATAAATAACATAAATTCCTGAATAAAATTTCCCATGCTGTGAATAAGAATATAAAAATAATGAATACACTGCAGTAAAAAATGAAGTGCAAGCTAAAATTATCATTAAATAATATCTATATCTAACAAGTCTATTAATTAGTATAATTTCTCCTAACAAATTCAAAGAAGGTGGGGCAGCTATATTTGAAGAACAAAATAAAAATCATCATAATGAAAATCTTGGTAAAATTCTTAATAACCCCTTATTTAAATATAAACTACGACTTTGTGTTCGTTCATAAATTATGTTTGCTAAACAAAATAAACCAGATGAACAAAGCCCATGAGCCAATATTATTACCAAGGATCCCCAAAATCCTCAAATATTTAATGTTATAATTCCTGCTAATACTATTCCTATATGAGCAACAGAAGAATAAGCAATTAATGATTTAATATCTCTTTGCCGTAAACAAATTAAAGAAATAAAAACACCACCAATTAATCTAATCACAATTAAAATAAAATTAAATTTTATTCTTACCCCAATAAATAATCTTATAACACGTATTATTCCATATCCACCTAATTTTAATATGATACCAGCTAAAATTATGGACCCTGAAACAGGAGCCTCTACATGAGCTTTAGGTAATCATAAATGAATAAAAAATATAGGTATTTTTACAAAAAAAGCTATGTTTATACAAATAAACCTTAAAACATTTAAATGATCACTTAAAAAATAAAAATCTAATCTACCGATTCGATTATAACAATAAAAAATTGTTACTATTATAGGTAAAGAAAATAATAAAGTATAAAATATTAAATAAAAACCAGCCTCTAATCGTTCAGGTTGATACCCTCAACCTACAATTAAAATTAATGTCGGAATTAACCTTACTTCAAAAAATAAATAAAATAAAAATAAATTTATTGAAAAAAATGCTAACACTAATGATAATAATAAAATCAAAATTACTAATAAAAATAAATTATGATAATTTTTTAATTTATAAATCTTTTCCCTTGATAAAATCATTAAACTACAAATTCAAAATCTTAAAAATACCAATCTAAAAGACAACAAATCTCTACCTAAATAATAAGAAATATTTACAAATAAAAAATTAAAAGAAAAATTTAGTATTAATATGAAAGTTAAAATAAAAAAAAATATCTGAATAACCCAAAATCTAGAAAAATAACATAAAGGAATTATTATTAATAATGAAAAAATAAATCTTATCATAAAGAAGAAAAAGTTAAAATATAATCATTACCATGTGTACGTATTATTATAACTAATATAGCTAACCCTAAAGCCCCTTCACATACCCTAAATGTTAAAAATACTATTAAAAAGAAATATTCATAACTCATCAATGAAAAATAAATGAATATATTTAGATATAAAGAAATAACAATAAATTCTAATCTTAATAGTATAACAAGTAAATGTTTTCGTTTTAAAGAAAATCTAATTAATCCGCATACTCTTAAAAAAACTGACAAACAAATATAAATTAACATTAGTAAGTTTTAATAATTTAAATAAAATACTGGTCTTGTAAACCAGAAATAAGATTATTCTTTTAAAACTTCAAGGAAAAAGGATACTCCTTTATCTTTAATCTCCAAAATTAAAATTTTATATAAACTATTCCTTGAAATTACTATATTTATTATTAACACTATAATTCTCTTAGCTATTACCTTTATCTTTTTAAATCATCCTCTTTCTTTTGGATTAATTTTATTAATTCAAACAATTATAATTTCTATTCTAACTGGTATAATATCAATAAATTATTGATTTTCTTATATTTTATTCTTAATCATAATTGGGGGGCTATTAATTTTATTTATCTATATAACTAGAGTTGCATCAAATGAAAAATTTAAATTTTCAATTAAACTCTTTCTTATTCTGACTCCTATTTTTTTAGTAACATCATTCTATGTTATTGCGGATGCATTCTTTTTTAATATTATTTTAAGAAATGACTTAATAAATCAAGCTAAAACTTCAAACTTTAAACTTTCCCTAAACAAATTCATCACATATCCCTTAAGATCAATTTTTTATCTACTTATTGTATATTTATTAGTTACTTTAATTATAGTAGTAAAAATCACTGATATTAAATCAGGACCCCTGCGACAAAAATACTAATGAAAACTCCAATTCGAAAAATCCCCCCTATTATTAAAAATGTTAATAATTCTCTTATTGACTTACCTACACCCTCAAATATTTCGACTTTATGAAATTTTGGTTCTCTCTTAGGATTATGTCTAGGTATTCAACTTATTACAGGAATTTTCCTTGCTATACATTATTGTCCAGATATTGAATTAGCCTTTAGAAGAGTAGCACATATTTGCCGTAATGTAAATTATGGTTGACTAATTCGAACTCTCCATGCAAATGGAGCCTCATTTTTCTTTATTTGTCTTTATCTTCATATTGGACGGAGAATCTATTATAGATCCTATAATTTAATAGAAACATGAATAATTGGAACTACAATTTTTTTTATTGTAATAGCAACTGCTTTTTTAGGATATGTTCTCCCTTGAGGCCAAATATCTTTTTGAGGAGCCACAGTTATTACTAATTTAATTTCTGCCATTCCATATTTAGGAGTTACTATTGTTCAATGAATTTGAGGGGGATTTGCAATTGACAACGCAACCCTAACACGATTTTTTACATTTCATTTCTTACTTCCCTTTATCATTACAGCCTTTGTCATTATTCACTTAATATTTCTTCATCAAACTGGTTCTAATAATCCCCTAGGAATTAATAGAAATATTGATAAAGTTCCTTTCCATCCTTATTTCTCCTTCAAAGATATTCTAGGATTCTTAATTATATCTATAGCCCTATTAACATTAACTCTCTGACTACCCTACTTATTAGGTGACCCTGATAATTTTACCCCCGCAAACCCTTTAGTTACCCCTATTCATATTCAACCTGAATGATACTTTTTATTTGCTTATGCAATCTTACGATCTATTCCAAATAAATTAGGAGGAGTATTAGCCTTAGTAATATCTATTGCTATTCTTTACACCCTACCATTTTCAAATAAAAAAAAATTTTTAAGGACACAATTTTATCCTATTAATAAAATTTTATTTTGATCTTTATTTACAATCGTAATATTATTAACATGAATTGGTGCTCGACCAGTAGAAGATCCTTATATTTTTATTGGACAAACTTTAACTATCATATACTTTTTGTACTTTTTAGTTAATCCTTTTATTGCTAAATGACAAGATAAAATTATATTCAAGATCTAGTTAATGAGCTTGTAATAAGCTTATATTTTGAAAATATAGGAAAGAAATAATATTTCTATTAACTTATACTAAAATTAATTAACTAAAATATAAAAAATAAAGCTGAAAACTTTAAACCTAAGTAAAATATTAATATCCTTAAAGCAACAGGCAAATATCTTTTTCAAGCTAAATATATTAACTTATCATACCGGAATCGTGGAAGAGTTCCACGAACTCAAATTCAAAAAAATGCTAATACCCCAATTTTTAAAAAAAATAATCTTCTTTCTAAATTTGCTCCTATAAATAATATACAACTAATAAATCTTATAAATAAAATTCTTGCATACTCTGCTAAAAAAATTATTGCAAATCCCCCCCTCCTATATTCTACATTAAACCCAGAAACTAATTCTGACTCACCTTCCGCAAAATCAAAAGGAGTTCGATTAGTCTCAGCTAATCTAGATACTAATCATATTATACATAATGGCAATAATAAAAATAAAAATCAAATAAATTTTTGATACTTTCTTAAATCAACTATACTAAAACTTATAATTATAAATAAAAAAGATATTAAAATTAAAGCCAATCTAACTTCATAAGAAATAATCTGAGCAACAGCCCGAAGACTCCCTAACAAAGAATAATTAGAATTAGAAGATCAACCAGCTAATATAACTGTGTATACCCCTAATCCTGAAATCCTTAAAAAATAAAGTAAAGATAAATTAAATCTAAAATTAATTCTTAAAAAAGGTACACATATTCATAATAATAATGCTAAAAATAAATTTCTAATTGGAGAAAAATAATATAAATTAAAATTAGATATGTAAGGATAAATCTGCTCTTTTGAAAAAAGCTTAATTGCATCAGCAAATGGTTGAATATAACCATTAAAACCAACCTTATTGGGCCCCTTACGAATCTGAATATATCCTAAAACCTTTCGTTCTAATAATGTTAAAAAAGCCACACCAATTAATACAAAAATAATTAATAATAATCTTGATATTAAAATTAATAGTAAATCCTTTCAAAACAAGTGTTACCTGTAAACTTAAGTAATTACATATAATGATTCTAAATCAATTGCACTATTCTGCCAAAATAACAATAATAGTCAAAATAATAATATTATATCAAATATTTGGTCCTTTCGTACTAAAATATTTAAATATATTAAAGATAGAAACCAACCTGGCTCACACCGGTTTAAACTCAGATCATGTAAAATTTCAATGGTCGAACAGACCAAATATCTTAGCTTCTACACCAAAAATAAATTTTAATCCAACATCGAGGTCGCAATCTTTTTTATTGATTAGAACTCTCAAAAAAAATTACGCTGTTATCCCTAAGGTAATTTTTTCTTATAATCATAAAAAAAGGATCAACTATTCATTAATTAATGTATTAATAAATAAAAAGTTTTAAAAATTTTTCAATCACCCCAACTAAATAATTTATTAAAATTCAAAATATAATTCCCAAACCCATAAAAATATAAAAAATAAAACTCTATAGGGTCTTCTCGTCTTTTAAATTAATTTAAGCTTTTTTACTTAAAAATAAAATTTACTTAAAATTATAAAGAGACAGTATTTTTTTCATACAACCATTCATTCCAGCTTTCAATTAAAAAACTAATGATTATGCTACCTTAGCACGGTCAAATTACCGCGGCCCTTTAACTCCTCAGTGGGCAGGCCAGACCTTAAATTATATTCAAAAGGCCATGTTTTTAATAAACAGGTGAAAAATTATTTGCCAAATTCCTTTTCATAACCTTAAAATAAAATTATACCTTACAATCTAAATTACTAATTTAATCATTATTAATTAATAAATTCAATTATTATTAACAATTTAATAAATAATTTAAAATTAATATAAATTATTATCTTATTAAGAAAATTTATAACAATTTTTTAAAAATAGACAATTTAAATCCTATAAATCTTAATTTATTATTAATTTTTAAATTTTCTAAGAAAAAGCTCATCCCCTTCCTTATAAAATTTTACTAACATTATTTTAATAAAAAAAAATAAAATTAATAAAAGTATAATTAAATTATTTTCTTAAATAACTAGATAAATTTAAAAACGAATAACGTTTCATTACTAACTTACTATTAAAAATATTTATTTCACAATAAAATAATAATAAATTAACTCTTTTAAATTCGAGACAAAAAAATAATTAAATAAATTTAATCAACCCTGATACACAAGGTACAAACTATTAATTCTTCTTTAAAATTTTATATAAAAAAATCTTTCACAATACAAATTTTCTATCATAAATATAATCTTTTCTACAGAAATACTAAAAAATAATTTTTTTTTTTTAATTAGTAAAATCCCCACAATTAATAATTTAAATTAATCAAATTAAATTGAATTTCACAATTAACTTTTTAATGTAAATAAAATACTTCTATCAAGCTCTAATTTGTATCTTTCTAGACTCACTTTCCAGTAAATCTACTTTGTTACGACTTATTTCACCTTAAAGTGAAAGCGACGGGCGATATGTGCATATTTTAGAGCTTCTATCATTATATTAAATTAAATATAATTACTATCAAATCCAAATTCATTTAAATAATTCCATTTAAAATCTTTAAATTTAACTAATGTAACCCATTACTTCTCTTTTATAAGCTATACCTTGATCTGATTTACTTTAAAAAATAAATTAAGAATATTTAAATCCTCAGAAAATATTCCAAACTACGACGATATACAAACTTCTAAAAAAAGTATATTATCTCGTGGACTATCAATTACAGAACAGGTTCCTCTGACTAGTCTAAAATACCGCCAAATTTTTTAATTTTCAAGAACATAACTGTTACTAATCTAGAAATTTAATTAACATTTTTAATAATAGGGTATCTAATCCTAGTCTAATACACAAAATTTCTCAACTTCATTAATTTAAATTTTTCTAAAAATTAATAATTTCACCTAATAATTTTTATATAAAATTTTATTTACTATAAATTGATTCTAAAAAAAATTAAGTTCAACTATTTGAATAACCGCAACTGCTGGCACAAATTTTGTTAGTTATAAAAATTTTTACTAAATCAAACATTAATTTATATTTAAAATTATTGACTGCGATCACTATTTTATTTATTATAAAAATAAATTTTAATTAAATAAAAATTTACATGTAAATTAAAAATTACACCTAATTTTTTAAACAAAAATCAAACTTTTCAACCTTTCAAAAAAATGAAAACATAATATAAACTATATCACTTAATTTTCGTTTGACCTATTATATCTCATAATATTTCTATTTAAATTATCCCCATTTAAATAAAAATATTTAAAATATAACTCCATTTATTTACATAAAATTCTTCCCAAAATTTTTATTTAATTAAACTTACGTCCCCTTCTTAATAATTTTATAAAACATCCCTCTTTTACTAATTTTAATTAAGAAAACTTTATGCCCCTTCCTTTCTTTACCAAATATTAAATATCCCCATTTAATTTCAATAAAAAAAACTTTATATTAAAAGTCAATTTTTTATAAAATTTAATTTAACAAACATAATTTAAAATTATGCCGCTAAATAATTATCCTTGAATATTACTAATATCTAAATTTCATTAATAATTTAATAGTATATTCCTTAGAGTAAAGTTTTTTTTTTAGAAATATTATTAATTTCTCTCTTATTAAAAATTTACTTATTATATACATATAAGGTATTATTAATTATATAATATACTTAATAATTAATACTTTATTATTTAATAAATATATTATATATATATATATTAATAATATTATAATAAATTAAATAGGAATATTATCAAGTAAATTATTATACTATTTTCTCTCTCTCTTTCATTAATAATAAGATTAAAATTATTATGCCTATTAGAATCTATTATATCATATTGAAGGTTATACGTTATATTTTCAGTTAATATGTGATAGATATATAGGATTAAGGATGAATATATAAAACGTAAAATTTTATTTAGAAAAAAAACCGATTTTTTTAAAAATGGCCCAAAATGAATCCCAACGTTTCCGATCAAAAAAAAAAATGAAAAAAAAAAAAAAAAAGAAAAAAAAAAAAAAAAAAAAATTACACATTTTTACATTTTTTGCCCCATTTTTGGACAAACCTATGTTTGTAATTTTTTTTGTATACATAAATATTATAATAATAGTCAAAAA